GTTCGTTTGTAGATGAAATCAAAAGAAAATGGTGAGAAATGTGAAAATCAAGATTAGAGTTTCACAGAGAATGAAATGCTCCCTCACGATCCCAGAAGGGGAAGGAGTTTTCGTACTCACTTGTTTGTATTAAATTTCTAATAGATTAGCTGATCTTAATCCCAACCTTTTTCTGATTGTGATAATACATAATTAGCAACGTCTTCAATATCGCTATCATCTAAGCGACCACCAAAAGCGGGCATTGCATTTTTACCATTTGTTACTTGGTAAGTAATTTTATCTACACTGTTCATTCCATTAGCTTCTAGAGCATCTTTCTTTAAAGTCTTTTCTGGAATAATTACATTGTTACCGCCAGCATGACATGCTGAACAATTTGCGCTAAAGATACGTTCTCCATTTTCAATGTCCGCAGCCACCGAAACAGTTGATACTAAAAAAGGAAGACAAAGGCTAAGAGAAAGAATTCTTAAAGTATATGGTTTCATGGTCTCTCCTGAAAAATTAACAGAAAACATTAATAATAAATTTTACCACCACCCCATTTTTCTGAAACGACTTTGGGTTGGATTAAGATGTGACCAGCAATAGCTTCAAGATCTTCTTCACTAAGTGATCGCATTTTGGGGTATATATCGGCACTCTTAATACTTGGATGAATCTCGGCAATTGATTCTAATCCATCGTAAGTCGTGGGATTTTTCATATAATTCACTAGTGATTCAATACTATCACGTGGAGGTGTTGCAAGACTAAGAGCTTCCGGGTCTAAACCGACGTTTGGATTTGTTTTTGTTAATCCACCAACGTGACATATACCACAAGAAGAGTTAAAAAGACGTTTGCCTCTTTTCACTTGTTCAGGTGTTAATGTTACTTGTGTACCTTTTACATCGGAGCGAACAGTACGTGTTGCTTCATCTAATTCAATTGCAACAGAAGGTAGTGCTGGTAAAAGAGTAAGCAAAATAGAAAGGACAAAACGAGGTTTGATCATAGCAATTATTCTAAGTGTAAATAGTATCCCAGGGAAAACCAAGAAAAAGTAGTTAATTAGCTTTAGCTATTGTTAAAGTTTGTGTTGGTACGTCTATTATATCTTTATTTCGGGTCTGAATTTCCTCACGTAAGCCTGGTGGTAAAACCAAAACTTGTGGGATACCAGGATCATTACCTTCAACATCGACAAGAAGACTACTTCCAAATTCAATTTCATCTTCAACATGTAAAAGTTTTTCAGCAATAGGATCTTCTACCCACTTGCTGATTGCACGACGTAAAGGTCTTGCACCATACATAGAATTAAAACCTTCTTGACGAATAGTAGTTAATAATCGACTTGTAACCAAAAGATGGAAACCTTTACGAGCCAGTCGTTCATCGACTTCATCGAGTAACAAAAACGCGATTGCACTAATGTGATCACGTGACAAGGGATGGAAAATCACGACATCATCTAAACGGTTTAAAAATTCAGGTCTGAATTTTGAACCAAGTGTTTGAGTCACTAGCTTTTTAAGCATTGATTCTTCATCTGGTGTACGAGTAGGCTTTTGTGCACAAAATTCTAAGATCGTTTGAGATCCTAAATTTGACGTAAGCATGATAAGTGTGTTTTGGAAAGACACAACTCTTCCTGACGAATCTGATAAAATACCATCATCTAAGATTTGTAATAATACATTATAAACATCTGGATGAGCTTTTTCAATTTCATCAAAAAGTACAATGCAGTAAGGTCGACTTCGAACGGCGTCAGTTAACTGTCCCCCCTCTTCAAATCCCACATAACCTGGAGGAGATCCTATTAATCGTGCAACTGTGTGTTTTTCCATGTATTCAGACATATCTAAACGGATCAATGCCTTTTGAGAACCAAATAAGTTTTCAGCTAATTGCTTAGTCAACTCTGTTTTTCCTACACCTGTAGGACCACAAAGTAAAAAACTTCCTATAGGTCTTTTTGGATTACGTAAGCCCGCAGCATAACGCCGTAAAGATTTTGCAACAACAGCTAAAGCACGCTCTTGACCAATAATATGGTTACCTAAATCTTGCTCTAAGTGAAGAAAACGCTCAGCTTGATCACGTGTTAAATTAGTTGCAGGTAGACCTGTCCATAATGCCACAACTTCTGCAACATCTGAAGCTGTCACGACTAATTTACCAGCGACCGTGTAAAGTAAACCGTCTTCTTCGGTTGTGGTAGATTCTTCTTCTTGGCTATTTGTATTTTCATCAACAGCCATATTAAAGGTAAATAGAAATGATATAAGATCGTTTGTACTTGTTAAAAATTTTTTTTCTTTAAGAGTTAAACTATTTTCATTGTAACTATTAGACAACTTCTTAAGTGAAAGTCGTCGCAATTGGATATATTTGCCCATAAGGGGTTTTGTTTTAAATATTGGTTTCAAGTTTTTAAAGTGACATTTATTTAGATTTCTAACTGTAAAATATTTTAATCCAAGATTAACAAAGTGTCAACCATTTTAATAAGCATTGATAAAAAAAATAGGAAATAAAATTTTAACACTTGACAAAACAATACCCTCACCAGTAATGTAAGAACTGTGGAGTTTCTCCAATACTTAAAACCAAGACAGCTTAGTAACTTAAAAAAATAAAAAAAGGTCCTAACTAAGTTGATAAGGAAAAAAAACTAGGAAATACTACGGAGAGTTTGATCCTGGCTCAGGATGAACGCTGGCGGTATGCCTTACACATGCAAGTCGAACGGAAACTAGCTTCGGTTAGTTTTAGTGGCGGACGGGTGAGTAACACGTGAGAATTTGCCTTTAGGAGGGGGATAACGAATGGAAACATTCGCTAAAACCCCATATGCCCTTGGGTGAAATAGAGGAGATAAGTAATACTGAATCACCTCTGCCTGAAGAGAAGCTCGCGGCTGATTAGCTAGTTGGTAGGGTAAAGGCCTACCAAGGCGACGATCAGTAGCTGGTCTGAGAGGACGATCAGCCACACTGGAACTGAGACACGGTCCAGACTCCTACGGGAGGCAGCAGTGAGGAATTTTCTGCAATGGGCGAAAGCCTGACAGAGCAATACCGCGTGAGGGATGAAGACTTACTGAGTTGTAAACCTCGGTACCTTAAGGAAGAAGATCTGACGGTACTTAAGGTGGAAAGCATCGGCTAACTCCGTGCCAGCAGCCGCGGTAAGACGGGGGATGCAAGTGTTATCCGGATTTACTGGGCGTAAAGCGTCTGCAGGTGGTTTTTTAAGTCTACTGTTAAATCTTGAGGCTCAACCTCAAATCTGCAGTAGAAACTAGAAGACTTGAGTATAGTAGGGGTAGAGGGAATTTCCAGTGGAGCGGTGAAATGCGTAGATATTGGAAAGAACACCGATGGCGAAGGCACTCTACTGGGCTATTACTGACACTCAGAGACGAAAGCTAGGGGAGCAAATGGGATTAGATACCCCAGTAGTCCTAGCCGTAAACGATGGATACTCGATGTTGGACGTATCAACCCGTTCAGTATCTTAGCTAACGCGTTAAGTATCCCGCCTGGGGAGTACGCTCGCAAGAGTGAAACTCAAAGGAATTGACGGGGGCCCGCACAAGCGGTGGAGGATGTGGTTTAATTCGATGCAACGCGAAGAACCTTACCAGGGTTTGCTAGAAGTGTTGGTTTTCTGAAAAGAATTCCTTATTCCGCTTCTACAGGTGGTGCATGGCTGTCGTCAGCTCGTGTCGTGAGATGTTGGGTTAAGTCCCGCAACGAGCGCAACCCTTATTTTTAGTTCTATTGTCTAGAAAGACTGCCGGTGACAAACCGGAGGAAGGTGAGGACGACGTCAAGTCATCATGCCCCTTACACCCTGGGCTACACACGTCCTACAATGGGTAAGACAATAAGTTGCAAATTCGCGAGAATAAGCTAATCTTTGAAACTTACTCCAAGTACAGATTGCAGGCTGCAACTCGCCTGCATGAAGGTGGAATCGCTAGTAATCGCTGGTCAGCTACACAGCGGTGAATCCGTTCCCGGGCCTTGTACACACCGCCCGTCACACCATGGAAGCTGGTTGTACCCGAAGTCGTTATCCTAACCGTAAGGAAGGAGATGCCGAAGGTAAAATTAGTGACCGAGGTGAAGTCGTAACAAGGTAGCCGTACCGGAAGGTGCGGCTGGATGACCTCCTTTAACAAGAATAAGTTTTTAAACTTTTCTGTAGGTTGATTTGGACCTTTATCGGATTTTAACCCGATTTTAATATAAATAAGGAAGGGCTATTAGCTCAGTTGGTTAGAGCACACCCCTGATAAGGGTGAGGTCTCTGGTTCAAGTCCAGAATAGCCCTGCTGGGGGTATAGCTCAGCTGGTAGAGCGCTGCCCTTGCACGGCAGATGTCAGCGGTTCGAGTCCGCTTACCTCCACACTTATAATCTGGCTACATAATTTTTGTCTTTCGATTCAAGAAAGAAAGGGCTTTTGGGGGATACCTTGGCATTCAGAAGCGATGAAGGACGCGATGACCGGCGATACGCTCCGGGGAGCGGGCAAAAAGCTTTGATCCGGAGGTTTCCGAATGAGGCAACTCCATAGAACTTCTTCCCGAATACATAAGGAAGAAAGAGCGAACCTGGGGAACTGAAACATCTTAGTACCCAGAGGAAAAAAAAGTAAAAACGATTCCCTTAGTAGCGGCGAGCGAACTGGGACCTGGCCTAAACTAACCTCTTGGTTAGGGTTGTGGGACCGATTAGGGGTTAGCCTATTTAAATAGAGAAAGATTTACCGTGACGAAATAGTTGAATCCTATACCTGAGAAAGTGATAGTCTTGTAGTCGAAGTTAACTCCCTATTTATAGTGCTAAGCTTATTTAAGCACTCCTTCGGCTTCCCGAGTAGCATGGAGCACGTGAAATTCCGTGTGAATCCGCAAGGACCACCTTGCAAGGCTAAATATTACTGAATGACCGATAGTGAAC